TACTACTGGAAGGATTCCTCTTTGGCTGATAGGTACTGTAACCGGTATTCTTGTGATCGGTTTAATAGGTATTTTCTTTTACGGTTCATATTCCGGGTTGGGTTCATCTCTGTAGTAATCGGATGAACCGGATTTTAGACATGAAAAAGTAAGAACTCAGCGGGACCTTACCTCCTTTGTCTGATTAGAGCAGTAAGGTCCCGCTGAGTTCTTACTCCATATAGCGAAACTTTGATCTACTCCATAACATACAAATTGGAAAGTTATCCAGTAAACATAATGAAAATATTATATTCGTAGAAATGACAAAACAGATCCTTTGTTTCTTAATAATTTGAAGAATGAAATCTATTGATTCATTCATAGTCTCTGTCGTTCCTCCATAATATTGAACTCTTACAAAGCAACAAAAAAGAAGGAATCAATCGATTTTCTGGATAATCCAATATTATATGGATTTCTACGGATGAGACATCCTGAAAATTTTTTCTATACTAAATTAATAGAACCTTATTCTATAAAAACTCTGATGAGATAATAAATAAGGATTTGGATATTTGTAAAAATCGAATTTGCCTTTCAACCGGAACAGTAAAAGTTTTTTTGTTTGAATAATTTTTCTAAATTAGAAGTTTAAATTAATTGAATAATTAAAGAAGTTCTATTTGTTCAATGAATTTCTCCTCCCCTAACCCTTTCTTTTTGTTTGTCTACTACTTCTTATGTTATGAATCTAAACAAAGGAGTTCCAATAGACCCGGAAAGCAAGGAATAGTAATCTTTGACGAACAAGAGAAAAAATCATTATTATTTCGATACAAGACGACACAAGAAAAGGGATTTTCCACCCTTTTCTTGTGTCGAATAGAAGATTAGGAAGACTAGTAATCCCTCCTAAAAGTATTTGTTCCTTTCATTTTTCCCATCCTTCCCTTGTATTCTCTTCCTTTATATTTGTATGCCTATAGTCTATTACTAGGAATGGGATACACGTAATGAATTCCAGACATCCCACAAACAAAACAAAAACAGTATAAACAAAAAGGTTTACAGAATTTTTTGATCCTACATAAGTATCGATCGACAATAATTTGTTGCTTTTTACCAACTTGATGTTAAGGAATTTCTGGACCTAGAAATTCATTTCATACAATTGAACCTTTTCAAACTGTTTCTTTTTAAGAACCAAAAAAACTTGTGCCAAAATAACAGATGCCAAGAAGAACAAAAGGCCTTGGACACGTAATGGATCTTGAAGCACTATTTCTGCATCTCCCTGACCAAACCCTCCTACATTGGGATTGCTTGTTAATGGTTGATCGAGCTTGATGGATTCACCCTCTGAAACAAGAAGTTCTGGTCCTGGAGGTACAATATCAACCACTTGATGTCCATCCGATGCATCAACTATGGTTATTTCATATCCTCCTTTTTCTTTACGTACTATTCTGCTTACTATACCTGCTGATGTAGCATTATAGACTGTATTGTTACTCTTGCTCCCATCAGGATAAATCTGACCCCTTCCTCTGTTCCCACCTACATATATGGGATATTTTAAGAAGTGAATGTCTTTCCTCGTAGCAGGGTCGGGGGAAAGAATGGGAAAGGCGATTTCACTATATTTCTGACCGGGAACAGGACCTATCACAAGAATATTTCTTTTATTGGGACGATAACTCTGAAAAGACAGATTTCCCATCTTTTCTCTCACCTCGGGAGAAATACGATCGGGGGGGGCTAACTCGAATCCCTCGGGTAAAATAAGAACAGCCCCTACATTCAAAGCCCCCTTTTTACCATTAGCAAGAACTTGTTTCAGTTGCATATCATAAGGGATTCGAACAACTGCTTCAAATACAGTATCAGGAAGCACGGCTTGCGGAACTTCAATATCCACGGGCTTATTAGCTAAATGGCAATTGGCACATACAATTCGTCCAGTTGCTTCTCGTGGGTTTTCATAACCCTGCTGCGCAAAAATGGGATATGCATTTGAAATAGATGCCCGAGTTATTACATATATCATGATCGATACAGAAATCGATTGAGTCATCTGTTCCTTTACCCAAGAAAAAGTATTTCTATTTTGCATGTCCAATCATTGATCCCGGAATTTCTACAATAAATTAGATAGGTAGCTAGTATAGTTCCCTATACACGAGTCTGTCATTGTACTGGGATAATTGTACTGGATACTTGAATATAGGACGAATACCTTGAAGAGCTAGAAGTATAAAGAATTAAGTAAGATTGAAAATGCTTTCTTTATATACGAAGAAAGATTCTGATTTGATTGATATCAGGAGATCAAATGAGTTCTTCATTCATTCATTGAATGATAAATAACTACAAGTGAAGGAGATACACGATTTAAATAATAGAAGATCCAATATTTCACAATTGTATCTAGAATAACTGGAAAAGTGGAAACAAGACTAGATATAATTTGATCGTTATGAACCAATCCAAAATCGTTGTAGACCGAACCAATCATTAGTTCCCAACCATGGGTCGAATGAAATCCGATCCATAAATCAGTAACTAAAAGAATCAAAAAAGCTTTTATTGTGTCACTTAAGTTATAGAGGAATTCCTGAATCCAAGAATTAAGAATGACAAGTTCTTCATTACCCAGAATAAAATAACCACTTAGAATAGCGAAACAAATTATATTTGTCGAGAAATCCAAAATGATATGGAGATGATATTCATTGTGTGTTTTGACCAATTGTATCGTTTCCTTGTGTATTCCTATACGAAGTTTTTGTATATGCGTCTCCGGGTACTCCTTTATCATTTCATCCAAGAGGAATAGTTCTTCCAATTCTATGAATCTTTCTAGAACGTTTTTCTCTTGAATATCATTCAAAAAAGTTTCGGATTTCCCGGTATTCCACCAATTAGTAACCCAAGGTTCCAGACATTTATTAAATGAGAGAGAGACCCACCAGGGCAAAAATATTATGGATGAAATATATGGGAGGGAGACCCAGGCTTTCTTTTTTTTTTCATTTTTATCCTAAAAGAACCCTTATTCTATTTCTATATTCCTTTCCTTCTAGATCCGAGATCTAAATTATTACACAAAAATAGGAAATAGATCCATGGGTTCAATACCTTTTTATAGAACTCGTACTTCAGAGAAATATCAGATAGAGTCGACGGTTATATTTGTATTAAAAAGGAAATTAGCAAGTTTTTTTCAATTTTTTCTTCAGTTCATTTCAAAATACTTCAATCGGTACGCGCAAGAAATAGGCCAATTCGGCAGCTTTTTGTTCAATTTCTCGTGGAGTAAAATACTCATCAGTACGAGTCAAGGGAATGGCTCCTTGGCCTCTGATTTCCATATAAAGGACACGACGAGGATAAAGACCCTCTTTAACCTCCATTCTGATTGATTGTATATCTCTCATAAGTAAGCGAAGGAAGATGCGACGATTTATTCCAGGAAATCCCCAACGAAAAATACACACTATTCCTTCTTTTCTATCGAATCTGTCATAACCACTACCTACATTCCATGAAATTGTGCACCACAAATAGGAGCTAATGAATAGACCTGCGATCCCATAGAAAGACATCACGATCCCTTGTGGAAAAAAAAGAATTTGCTGAGATGGAAATACGGATATCAGATTCCTACCAAGATAACTGGAAGTTCCAACCACTAAGAATCCTAGTGAACCTAAAAAAAGGATACAGGCCCAGAAAAAATTACTTGTTTTTCGAGACCCCATTATAAGTTCTATCCATATATGTTCTGATCGCCAATTCATACTCTACTAGATCCAGTTGCATTCGATTGGAATTGAGAGAATAACCCAAATGAATTTTACTTTCTTGATCCCGAAGTAACTTTCATTAACTAGCACTATTCTGATGTAAACCGTTAGAAGTAATTTGTTAGATACATTGACTTTCCATTTAAATAAAATATTCGCCGATCCATTTTTAATTTAACCAGCTATACATGATATCCGCATAAATGCATAATAGTTCTTTCATTTGTGTTCGTAAAGAGTCACATATCGTACCATATTACACTAAATAAATATCTGTATTATGATCCAGTGTTGAAATAAATTGATGAGATTTGGTCCCATCGGATCTAGACAATCTTATTTTTTTGGACATGAAGAGATAAAGAAGCCATTGCAATTGCCGGAAATACTAGGCCCACTAAAGGTACAAAAATAGAGGGTAAGTTGAGATCTGTCATAGAATGGGTGCCTCGATTTAATATTTCTATCTATTAGAAAGAAAAAGATATCTTATGATATGATAAGTATATCTATCCTAAGTATATATCATAAACTGTATTATATTTATAATATTATTTATATTTATAATATTATTATATTATATTTATAATATTTATTATTTTTTTATATTTATATTATATTTATAATATTATTTATTATATATAATAATAATATTTAATAATTATATTCTAATTATTTATTAATAATTTATTAAATTTCTAATTATTTATTAATTATTTATTAAATTTAATAAAATAAATAATATTATTTATTTTTTATTTTGATTTCGATATTTTTTTTATTGTCTATATTAATACGTAAGAAGGCCAGATAATTTTTTTTTATTTTCCCTAATTCTAATTCCTCGGAGGGAGAAATTCACTTTTTTATCCTGTTGATAGAAGGTTCGTGATTACTAATCATGAATAGAGGTAGGATAAAAAAATAGATCTGGAGGAAAAACAAAAAAGTAATTACCCGAAACTTCTAACTCTTATTACAAGTAGAACTTATGTCATCAAAGAAAACACCATTCTTTTTAGTTTTTTTTTTGATTACGATGAACTAAATACTTGTTCGCTACAAATAACTGAATTTAGTACTATACTTTATATATTTTTTGAATTTTGATTCAAGGGAAGGAAACCGTGGAGCTGAAATAACTCACTCAGAACACCTTTTAAAGGATTACGTGGTACAATTGGGTCAAATAAGCCTTTATGGAATAAATAC